GTAGTCAAATTTATATCCAGGATCCGGATACAGGTGACAAAGCTGTGCTGACTTATGGCTTCTCTCGTTGGATACCTTACGCGATCAGGAGGTCCCAGCTTCCGTTCGTGCTTTCTTTTTCGGGTGCAGCCTTGCTTCGCTCACCAGATCGCCGACCAGGGCTACTGGATGCCGTTGGTCGTGGTGCCCGCATTAGGGAACTGGGCTTTCCCGAGGCGCTTACTTATGGGTATCATTTGGATTCTCGCTTTATTCTTCTGGTGTGCCTCCTGCTGGGTTTTTCATTATATTGTTCCGTAGTTCCCCGTATCTTTCTTGAAGCCCCTGAAGTCATATGTTCACCTGATCTTGGTGAACTTATTAAGGTAGGTAAAGATACCTACTTTAATCACATTTGCACTGCACATGGCACCCCAAGTCCATGTAGTTGTGGGGAGCCGCTTAACAAGGCACTTCCTATTCTCCTTAACTCAAAAGAACTTCCCTTCGATCCATTAGGTGCAGGTGTTAAGAGTCGTGCTGCTGGTGTGGCTGTATTTCTGGGTGCAGTTGTTCTCAGCTTAGCTCTTTCCGAGTCTGTGTGTGTAGTAGGTTTCAGTGCTGTGTAGTCAGCAAGTTTATGTTGTTGTTATGACTCTTCTTTCTTAATATTTTGACTATGGAAGCGGGCTATTCCCCTAAAATGTTCGTTAACGTTGGGATGTAGTTTAGGTATGTAGTAGTTTTTGTCCAATTTCCCTCAAGTTACGTCTGGATAGATAGAAAGTTACAGCCCCAAGGGCTCCCCTTTTCGTGCTGGCCAAAGAACATAGAGCGTTATTCTCCCTAAGAAAGAAAGTCGTTTATATCATGTTAAGGTTCTTCAACAAGGTTACTTCAGGGAAGCCTGAATGCCGAATTCCATTAAGTAATAACGATGTTCAAGCTGGTAGGATAAGAGAAAATGTTGTGCTAGGTGGGAAAGTGAGACTCCCCTCGAAAGGAGTCGAACGTTCCTTCATAAGGGCAATTTCTCAATGAAAGGGGCTCTTTCTTCCCCTGCCCCTGCTGATGAGTCAACTGCTCCTTCTAATGTGACTCCTATAGGCGATGATCCCCCGCTCGAAACACTTCCACAAGACCGATGCCTCACATCGGATTAAAGAGTTCATGAGCTTGACTCAATTGAGTAAGGGCTGGATTCCTTATCTTACTTTCGAGTTGTTACTGGCTGGATTCGGATTCCTTAGCTAATGCACTGGTTGAGACCATAGCATCAGCAGCTTGAAGTTAGTCTTTGGCTGGATAAACCACAATAGATAGGTGGTCAAAAGCTGGGTACGAACGGAACGAGGCAAGTGCTCTTGCTCTTCCTGAATGCACCGGATGAGTCTAAAGTACCTTAATTTTCGTTATCATTTGTGGCTCAACAACGAATAGGTCAGAAGCTGGTTATGTATTATGTATGAACCGGATCCCTCCTCTCGAGCAACTGGACACCAGTAATCACCTGTTACTTAAGAACAAGGCTAGACAGGTCCTGATACCCAAATGGACCAGGAAGAAAGCAGTGAAAGTGAAAAGAAGATGGTCAAGGGGACTAAGTGACTCTCGAAAGAAGGCTACTCGAAATAGAGTATGATTTATTTGCCTCAAGTGAGTACACCGGACCTGCAGATCGGTATCTATAACAGTCAAGATGAAACCCCTGGCTTTGGCGGATCTTAGTCTTTTTCTCCCCCGGTCATACGAGGGCCTTGCTTGCGTCAGATTCACCCGGGTTCAGTCTCATTCGAAGCTTTAGACAAAGAGGAGTAAGAGATATGACAAGACGGATTCAACCTCTGAATCTACTTACGGCATAGAGCTGTGATATTCCGCCATCTTTCTCCTGCCGGAAGAAAGACTGCCTTAGAATAGCGAATAGCTCGAAGCACAGGGAAGGTATACACTTTTGAGTCCCACCCCGTAAACACCATACAGGCACAAAGAATACCAGCTGGAAGGGGAAGCTTACTAAGCGCTCAAGAGGCAGGGCACAGGAATATCCCTGAATCATGACACTTCACCTGCCCAACAGGTCTCCAGGCTTAAGGCAAGAAAGGAGATCAGGCAAGGATTCGGAGAGCAGAAAGGAAGATAGGGGATTCGCACCCCAAGATGATTTGATCACGGATCTTCCGGGCAGGGCAGTAAAGAGAGAGAATAGCTTCAAGCAGGTATCCAATTGACTGAGCAAGGAGCAAGCGCACTAGGCCCCGTCTCTCTCTTATAAGGCAGTGAAACCCGTAGCTTGGAGTAGTCCCGATCTCTACTTCATGAAATTCATAATCAACTATACAAAAGTCCCTTCATTATCTCACTTTCTCTCCCCTTGAAATTGGTTCCTCCCCTGCTATGAGTTCTCCTTCCGACTGGTTGACACTTACAGCTGAACTACCACCTAGCGCACTAAGGCCCTCATAAGGCTGGCTCAACTGAATCCGATAGTAGTTGTCTCCGTCGACTAGAGTGGTGAATGAAAAGCATATTCTCCTATTGCAAGAGTGCCTGCGGAGGCGCTTGCTTAGATGAGAGTGGAGTTCCTTCACCTCCAACTGCTTTCTTTCCTCTCAACCTCGAACAGCCCCACAGCCTCTCTCTCGTGGGCTAACCAATGCGCCCCTACTAACAGCTATCTAATGCAAATATCTCATTTATGAGCCATATTCGCCTGAAAGCTTAAAGGCAACTGAGAGCCAAGCAAGCAAACCGTAAGGCCCACTCGACCTGTATGGATTCCCCCGGCCCGGCTCTACCTCAGTGGATTCCGAACTTATATCAAATCAAATGAGTAAGCAGTAGACTTCAAGTCTAAAGTTTCAGATATCAATAGTAGTGAATATCCAGAGTCTTTTTCCAATATTCAATTGATCGTATGGAAAGGCGCCTACACGGAACCTATACGAAGGAGCAAACAAGCAACGGTAACTACTATACTTGACTTGCCCACAGAATTGACTAAAGCCAGAAGTAGAGAATCGGGCTATTTCAGCTCACGACTTGAAATATTGAATACTTTAGGCAGCTTATCGGACTCATAAGCAAGAAGTGCCTAGCTCAGGAGGAATAGGATTATATCCTGTCTATAGATCACGAGCTTACTCGAAGAAGTACTTAGGATTATCAAAGCTCACTTTCCGGCCAGGCCTTACTATAAAAAAACCAACCTCACAGATCCCAAAAAATCTTTTACACCAATGTATCGTACTCTCTCGACCAGGTCATCATAAAAAAATACTGAAAAATCTTTCCGGGAGTGAAACTTGCTTAGTGTGAAACGCTGAGGGAGGGAAGGCGCGCTACAACCAACATAACAGCCGGCTGAAAAACGCTAGCTAGCTAGGCTAGCGCGCAATGGCTTTCTCTGAAAGGGGCTCGCTTCTTCAAGCTCCGCACAACCTATACAAGGTGCTGCTCGCTTTCTCTCAGCCACTAGTGGCTTATGTAGTGGTCGGCATTCCTACGCGCTCCTCCTTGCCCCCATCCAAGGGTCACCTTTGGATGTTGTCGTGACGCTTTGGTTACGAAGGTTGCCGGGGTCTAGGTTTATGGATGGATTCAGTCAGCGAAAGTCCCCAAAACTCAATCAATATCAACAACATGTCGTGACCGGTTAGGCTTGGTTGATTTTGTCAGAAAAGAAAGTAGGTTTCGGGGGTTCATTGATTAGTACACCTCCGGTGCTGGTAAGGTCGGGACCGTGGTCGTCCGTCTCCGGTTTGCCGGCCGATAAGATCTCTGAGATTGACCAGCCAGCTGGGTTGGTTTGGCTATTCCTTTCTATTGAAAAGGAGTCAGCTGTCTGCGCGAGTCACCTTCTTCTAGGCTCCGCTGGACGACACGGCATTCTCGTTTAAATATAGGCCGGCCGTACTTGTGATGGTTCCCAAGGATCCAATATGACCACTTAGGTCTACGTTGCCACGATATTGTTCTATGGAAGCGGGCGGGCTGTTAGTTAGAAGTTCGGCCCGGTTTTTTTGGTGTCGTAGGGAAGGGATTGACCTTTCTAACGCATATTCAGTCGTACCGGCATGGCCCCACTGATTTGTTTTCGATCGGAGCATCAAGCAACGCAACCCGGTTCTACTTGACTAAGCCCCGTGCTCGTCCAAGGAGGGAGTTTGCTTTACCCAACTCCCTTTTTGATAACAAGGCAGAAACCCCCGACCCGACATTCATTAGTTTCAAATGAAGAATGAAGAGTACCCACCTACTCCTATAAAAAAAAAGCGTGACTTTACTAAACAAGCAAGAAAAGCCCTTTCTATGTTATTAGTAAAGCGCTAACGAGCAAGAAAACGGATGCGCGTTAGCGCAACGGCTTTCGCGCAGCTCAATCCCTTGCTTTGTTCTATAGTTAGGGGCCTTTTCAATAAGGCTCGCGTAGGGGCGCTCACGTTTTTTGGCTTCCCTAAAATCGAATTTTAAGTTGGTAAAGACCCACCCCTTGTTTCAGTCAGAATGAGTCCCCGGGACCCCGGGACATTGGCTTCCGCCAACAGTGGACTATTAAGGATCGCATCCCGCGCATATTCTACATTATAGCCTGCAACTGATTCAGCTTCCGCTTCTGGGAGATCAAACGGAGCTCGATTAGTTTCTGCTAGACGAGAAATGAAGAACATAACCAATACAGGGAACAGGGGAATACCGGACCATATCTGCTTTTGCGCCATGACAATCTCACTCGAATTACGGGGACCTACACATATTAGTACAGTATACCGGGGTCCCCGGCCAGAACCACACGTGCAAGTTTCCCTGCATGTGGCTCGTCCGTGCTTTCGCTTTCCGAGGCGCTGCCTGTGACTCAGCATGGGAGAAGGGGGCGGAACTGCACACTTTCGTGTTCAGAGCATTGTCCGAGTGAATAGGCAGCGCCTACCAAGCAAAGCTTTCTTGAAGAGGCTGGGCTGGTTCCTTTTCGGCGCCCGTCTTTTATTTATATGTTTTTTCAAGGCAAGCCCCAGGAAAGT